GTACAAGGCTGGGAAAGGATTGGTTTCAACCCTCATTTCGCCATTACTAGATAAGCTTTAGCACTTGGGAAGACAGGTTGGATTGACTCATTTCGTAGCTACCTACACTTTCAAGCTTCTTTCCCTTGGAAAAACGGACTTGTAGGATTTTTTGCTTTCATACTCCTTAGCTGGTGTGAGTGCGAGTTCATGCCATTATAAGAGGTTCAAGGAGAAAGATTACAACTGACGATCCTTATTCCAGGGGTGATCTTCCTGTTAGCAATGATTCCAATGTTTCGGATTCCAATAATGAACTAAAGTGATGCTACTCTTTCTGTTGCTGCTCCTGTTTAATCACCAGGTGATGGGAACGAGTCAAGGGGATAAAGGCAGGTATATAGTTTTCGTTTCGCTGGATTCCACTTTTAGATAGGTAACCTCCGTTCCTATGCCAAGGGGCAGTGCTTTGAAAGGCAGTGAAATCTTAGTCGTTTCGCTGGAATAGTTGTTCTTTCAATTCTATCTTGGTTGACCCACTTTCTTAGGAAAACAACCAGTATATGTTAATAAAATGCATAGATATTGAGCTCGAATCTGTAAAACCTTTCCCGAGGGTCTCAGAGCTAGTTCCTAGGGCGGTCGGTGGGTTGGAAGGCTCAGGACACGAGATCGATCAGTATTAGTAGAATCAAGGTGGATCTCCAAAGTAGATGGGCCTAAGCCGGGGATAGGATAACAAGATTGAAAAGCTAGATTGAATGGGGCATCCCAGGCTTGACGATTCACAACCATTCGTATGTACTAGCTTCTTCTTTGCCTTAGGTCAATCAGGTCTTTAACAAGCCTAAACCCTGACTTTCTTACTCTTGAACCGACTTCACGGCTTGTAGCTATCCCTACAAGAGATCCAGTAAGCTGTACGAAATCGGCCATTGCTTGCCTTTACCGATCCGATGGTGAAGCTGCTGCGCTTCTATTACTTCCTCAAGTCGGTGCGGGAAAGGTTAAGTAGGTAGAGCCGAAAGGTGCGCTAACTAGAAGCGACGAGTTCCCCAAACCCACTGAAGCTTCAGGTCTTTCTTCATAAAGGTTGTTTCGAAGTCCCGGTAAGAACCAAAGAGATGCCTTTCCTTAGCTGCTAGTTGGTGTTGTTGTCGGAATAAATGTGGTACCAGCTTAGCTACATAATCTGCACGGGACTTCTACGAGCGTATGCTCAACGATGCACTACCAATGTCTCTGTAACAATTGTTGGAAATCCCACATTCTATTCTAATTCTAAGGGTGGTTCACACTTTTGTATGCACTGTTTCCTGAGAATCAGATTCGAGAATCACTTGATTGTAGCTTAACTACCAAGCCAGCTGCCTTGCTCCTTTAGATGGAAAAGAATCCTGTCATCACTTCTCTCATGGGTGTTCAAATATTCTAGTATATTAAGGGGCGTACCGATGTTTGAGTTCATCGATATGAGCTAAGTCCCCGTTGCTAAGGTATTGATGTTGTTCATCCCGAGTTTCAGAGTGAAGTAGCCACAGGCTAATTAACATCTCATATTGAAGTTGAGTTGTAGGAGCAACTGAGCTAAGGCCCAACATCCCTAGTGGGTTTAAGGAACATTTCATCATGGTATAGGCTGCTTGAGAGGAGGCTCCATATGGAAGGTCGATCACCAACCCAACTCTTCGCCCCAACAGGGAATGGTAAAGGGCAATTTCTCTTAACTATATGAAAGTGTCAGAAAATGACTTATATATAGTAATATATATAGTAATAGTAGCAACCAATCATTCATTGGCTAGCATGGGCTAAACAGTGTGTATCAAATTAAGCTTCCTCGGGATGTTGGCTCCAAGACTTCGGTCTCGGCCACTTAGCGCAGTGGAATAGGAAAGAGTTCTTTGCATCAACAAAGTGTAGTAGTCAAAAACGCTTACTTAATCTCATCGATGTTTACCTCGGCTGTGAAAGAGAGGTTGCTTCTGAGCTAAATCAATCCCGCACAGGTTCTTACCCGGAACTTTACACTCAATGGAAAGCAAAAAGGAAGACTAAATCCGCTTTGAAAGCTATTCCAGAGACTATAAGAACAACCAGGTTGCGGGCGGGAGCAGCAGAAGCATTGAGATTTGCTTGTTCAGAGATGCGTCAAAGTATACCTATGAAAGTGGATTGCAAGGGTCAGGCACCAATGCATTACTAAAGAATAAGCAACCGGAATAACTTTTCAGGGAGCGTGGAAAGATTGGTCTTACTATCTATGGGAAGGAAAACTGCCTGGGAAAACAAGAATATTTCGGGTTGAGACTTTGCTTGCTTACTTTCACACTTCCTTCAGTGAGCTACTTAAGGTTTAAGGTAAGGGGCACTCCTAGCATAGATTACCATTCTAACCTGTCTTTGCTGGTAGATAGATGCGCTTAATTAGTTACCTGAATTAAAGAGGACTCTTGAATAAGTGGACTTCGCCTGGGCGTCATCTTTCCTTTCATTCACTAGTTTCGTTCCTGTCAGATAGAAGCTTTTCAAAGGGTGCTTCGCTTCCACCGGGAGGATTTCCTTGATTGCTCCTATTCCACTACGGCAACCTATGAAACTACGGCTATTTTCTCACTGACTCCTATTATGGATATGGAAACTTTCCGGGTGCGCAAACGAATCACTCCCTTGGAATGCCTCTTTCGAGATTGGAGACTTCAAAAATATCAGCTATATCTGCCGACCCTGAAGTGTGACATTCCTTGATCGATGAATTGCCCTTTCCGAAAGCGCCCTTCTGAACCAAATACAGCTAGCGATCAATTAGTTATTCATCGAAGGTTCAAAGCAATAAGCTAAGCCTTCTGACTCTGCATCTCCATATCTATCCATTTCTCCATCTGCAGGCTAGCCTCTAACAGAACCCCTGGAGGCGGAACTAGAACCATTTAATCCATTCCCCGGCCATCAAGAGCTATGACCCCGGGAGGGGAGTACACAGGCAGGTACGAGCCGGGTGGGGAACAGAAACGAAGGAGCCCAGCCAAGAGGCTAATCCGCTGTGTAAAGGCTAGTGGTACGGTTAGCGGGCGGGAAGGTCTCCCGTCAGACTGGTATTCCACCCCTTGCTATCTCACTACCCGGCTATTCCTGTAAGTGCTTAACCCCTACACACGAAACCGTCCATTTAGCTAGCAATCTGCTATATCCGAAGATGAAGCGCCCACTTGCCATTCATGGCTTTCAAAAAGTACTTCCAATATATGTGCCTCCTTCGGACCCTCGCCTTGTGGCCCAGCCACTTCTGTTCTGGCCTAGCCCTCTTTTCAGCAGCTTGGCACGTTTAAAGAAGTTGCCTAAACTAAGTGTACAAAGGGGGCATCAATAAAAGAAGTCTGGGCGTAAATTCTTCATTTAGGAAAAATCCGATACCAAGTGAAAGCGAGCTAGCTGTTGGTGCTATAGTCAGTCCGTGGTCAGCATACTTTGAGTCGTCTTCTTGAAAAAGTGGAATCCGGGTCTATACTACGATTCGATAGAGAACGATTTGGCACATCTTCGATTTCCTGGTATGATAGTAGTTATGCTGGGTTTTCTGTGAGTTCAAGATATTTGGCAAAAGCTGTCTTTGATTTTGCTTTTATCGATGTGATCCGTGTCTTTAGCTTGGGACTTAGCTTGGCACCAGGCAGATGCCATAAATTCCCCCGAGAAATCATAAACGGATACTGTACGGCCATACAATATAGTATAAATTCTCGTTGTCGGGGGAAGTGAATCAACAAATACATGCAAGAAGCTCTGTAAATGCTGGAGGTGTTATTCATCTAAACACTCATCTAATAAAGTCAGCATGGGTTTCGGTTTTCCCGGGGTTGAAGGTACCCTTTCTATCCTCTTCCATACTGCCATTAACCAATCATGGTATGGCTTAAGCAACCTTCGCTTAATCTCATTCCCTAACCTAAGGCGAAAAAGCGCCGCTTACCCCCGCCTTCTAACGACATACCGAGTTTACCAAATTCTAAGGGCAATTTGATAGCAAGAGGAGAAGGAAGAACAGGACCAATGGCCCCTTCAAAGACCGTAAGGTCATGATTGACCAAAAAAGTCTTCTTTGGATCAAGAGCATAACGAATCCGTTCCGAAGAACTTAGAGTGATTAAGGGCAAGAGCCGAAGAAGCTATTGGAAACGGAACTAAAGAACTACTCATTCTATGCTTTCTTGTCATTTCCACTTTATTTTGGGTAGTTTTGGGGGCATGCCATCTCGTGTCGTGCCATCTTCCTTGGTTCGAGCTAGAACCTTTACAGCTTTAAACGATGCCGTTGTTCGTGGATTTGGGGGATCATCTGCGGATGGCCCATTCACTATCTCTGGAACCCCTGGGAGAAATAGACTGATTTACTGTTGTGAGTCGGTTGCTTTAATGGATTGTGGCAACCAAAGTGCAGAAAAGAGAGTTAGCTGGATGAATTGGGATCAGTAGGTATGGAGTTATGGCACACCTGGAGGGGAGAAGGAAATTTATTATAGGTAGATAGGTCTGATTAAAGCGCTAAACGCGAAAACATATACTAGGTGAGAAATCTCAATACCTCCAGTCTTTCATGAAGTAATCTGGAAAGTTAGCTGGAAAGAAACCCCGAATATGGCCCGAAGGTGACTTCCCGCAATGAGTTACGAGAGCTGCTACTACGGTAGAACTTCTTTAGTTCCAGCACTATGGACTATTGGACTGGGCAGCTCCACAAGCATAATGTGTATTAAGGATTGACGCAGAAAAGGTGATGAGCCGTAGGTAGCTAGTGGTATATGGTACCGTTTCTATCAGCCAATATCGTTGAGTCGCAAAACGACTACTCAATATAGGCAAGAAGATTAATGGCCCTTTAAGTTCGGCTTAACCGAGCGTCGATAGGGCTTCTCATTAAGGAAGCCCTTCTCTAGCTCGGGAGCTCCAACTCATAACTCTGAGCTCATAACTCAAATACTGGTAAAGCTCTCGTTCCGATAGCCGCACTTTTGCAAGCCCTAAAGTCAGGGAATAGGATAGTGTGTTAACGCAAAAAAAGCTGACGCAGAAGAAAGGGGCGAGTGAGCTCTCAGAGCCAAAAGCTGGCCGATTTGTTCCAGTCTTTGGATATCCCATTCAAAATAGAGTCCAGTCCCATTAGGCAAGCGGGTAAGATATTGAAGGCATTATATAGATTAGGGATAAAGTACTAGAATCTTAGCCTAGGCCTAGTAATTATCCTAAGATAGGACTCTTGATCAAGGCAAGAAGATAGGCTCTCTGGGTAAAGACAAATGAGCTATCCAGACAAGCTAGTTTTCAATCCAGCATGAAAGGGAAAGCTAGCTGTCTCTACGAATTACCCTGCATATAAGTATTTCCAAGCTACCCAGTGAGACAAGCATAGTGAGGGCCTAGATTCGCCCCAAGGAGTGGGAGTTGGGGGTTATTCCCTTCGCTCTTTCTTTTTGGCATACTCATCCTTCAATTGCTAAGGCCTTAGAGCGAGTTCAAGCTAGGGTGAAAGAGCAAGATCATAGGGAGCACACTGAATCTGTGAGTTCCCCCACTATTCTTTCCAAAGTAGAATATTTCCGTTCATCAAGAACATCTCCAATTCAATTGCAGAAATAAATAACTCTTTTCCTTCTGCTTCTCCTTTCAAAATAGTATATCATTACCTTGGAGAGCTATATAAGTACATCTCTTTCCTTTCTTTGCCCCTCGCTCGGGAGAGGGTTTCTCCGCTCTGGAAAACCTCATATAGAATAAGCTCCTTAAATTGTCCCATATTTGATTTTCTTCACTATTGATTGTTTGTATATGGCTCCATACTAGCATATGCTTCCTAGCCGTAAAAGAAAGACTTCTATGCAGCCTTAACTACAACTACATACATTACGTAAGCTCCACCAATACCTATCGCGAAAGCGTATTCAACGTTCATCTGGAGTGAATTGTTCTGATAGCAGAAAATGCCTTATCTCTACTTGTTTTTTCTACTTTAGTATATCAGCGAGGGGATTTTAAGGGAGAATTATGAACTCTGAAAGAGCATAATTCGATAACCGAAGGCGATAGCCGAAGCTTGGTTTACGTCCTTTAGTTCGGGGCGAACTACCATATTCATATGGAAATTAGGGAAGCCGGGATGACTAAACCCTTGGCTGCTTCCTTTTGATAAGACTGATGCCATTAAGGCAATGAAATCGGTTTTTCTACGAGGAAGAGGAGGCATATGCAAGAGCAGGTTCCACGAAAGGAACTGACATATCAATAGAATAAGGAATAGGAAGCGAATCCGCTCTTCTATGTGCTAAATGTCGGCATTTTCCCTCTTATCATACGGCATTCACTTCACTGACGCCTACTGACCGGATCGGTCACGAAAGAACAATGGGAGAAAGGCAAGCGCCTTAACTAAGATTGATTCATCTGACTCTATAAATGACTGATGAATGTCCATCAAGACTGAAAGCGATGAGGATTGAGGTCGTCTAGTTCGGTAAGACGTGGCAGAGATTGGTTTGAGAGGTTGGTCTTAGTCAATCAGATCGTAAGGAATCCGCCACCAGGTGGGTACTAGCGCTTCAATTCCCTAGGGCTCTTCAAAGAGAGTAGCATTGAGATTAGGGGGACCAATGAGCCCACTACTATGGCTCCGAAATGGGGTCTGCGGGCCGGCAACCTGATCGACCTAAGATCTACTTTCAAAGAGAACGAACGCTCTTACTTCCCTCTTCAGAGGCCGTTAAGGGTTGGTCGAGGGGTTTAACAAGGGGTTTGGAATGCTTCCCGACAAGCTCCCTATTCGTCCAGTTACAAAGAACCATGTTGGAATTGAGTTGAGAGCTTATGAGTAAGGTAATCGGTCACAAGCCGGGTATGAGCTCAGAGTTATGAGTTAGGAGTTCAGAGCTTCCTGAGCGACATATTTTATTTGTAATAAATAAACTAATCTTTTTATAAAGCCCAAAACAAAGCCAGTTGAGGTCTCAAAGTCAAATGCAAGAGTAACTATATATTCTCCAATAAGCTCTTTTCCCAGCTTTTCATACTCGGACTCAGATCTGGGACTAGCTAGGGGATTTCGACCCTGATCTGTCTACGCGATTCATTAATTGAATGGATTCGGGTATAAGAGGAGATGTATAAGGCTAACCAGATCGTCACCACACATCGTCAACTTCACCTTGGCATGCTTCCATCAGCGCGGAAAAGACTGCATTGAACGAGAAGAGAACTAAGGCAAGGCTGGTGATGTGCCACTGTATGGAGGGTTCAGAGAGAGTAGAAGTGAAACAAGAATCTTTATTTAGTGGAGCTAATATGATCGTATGTCTCCTTCTTGAGAAAGCTGGCTTGCATAAGGAGATAAGAGCGTAATTGCTCTAAGTGCGAGCACGTGCGCTACTACTACATCATAAAGAAAAAAGATGTAACAAAGCACAATTAGCGTAACATATGGGAAAGCGGCTAGCGCAAAACGAAGTCCAAGGGGGAAGAGCTGTTTATGAGCAGGCCGGTTGACAACATCCAATCAATGTCTCCCATGAGGGTGCCCTTCCACCTCCTCTCTTTATAAGTCGAGCGACTCCGTTCCAGTGATGTCTAGCCGCGATAGATACGTAGCTCGGGGCCTTCTTGCATAGCCTTGGGCTAGGGCTTTCCCTTCCTCTTTCTACATCCTTTTGGATGAGATGATAAGGCATGCCTATCCATGTTCTATTCAGCCTTTGCTCCACCACCGCACCGGAATGGTTATTTTGCCCGAAAAAGCGGCAAGAGCTCGTTCGCCAAGTCCGAACTCCCACTTTCTCGTCTTTCTTCGATGCTAGCAACCGCCTTTTCCCCTTTTCGGCTTCTTTCCTTACATTCGAGAGACTTTCCCTTTACTTAGAGAGGGGACCTTTTCCTATTTGTTGTGGATGGGACTTTTCCCTAGCTGAAGATGATTTCCCCGACAAGAGATAGAGGCAAGCGGTGCTTTACCCGACCCGAGGAGAGCAGGAAAGGAATAGCAGTTATGGTTTGGAACCCTATAACCAACGATAAATTTCAATTTACTTTCTCAATCAAGAAAATCAATAAAGGAAAGGGAATAAGAAAGAATTGAAATTCCAAAGAAAGGAAAGATAAAGATTTGCCTCAAACGTAGCCACGTTATCGGTATTTTTCGGATAGTAAAAGAAAAGAGCCGGGTTTTCGATTTGTTCCATTTAGTAGCTGGCTCAAAGCAAAGGGAAGGGCTCTTTTTTCGGCGGTAGGACTGTTATAACTTCTTCCTTTTTTAGGAGTTGCAGTAGAGCTTAAGTGGTAGTAGATACCTACTTGGTCGCATATATCTATTTGTAGCTGATTAGCTCTCTACCGGTCGGTCTGACTCGCTCAGCGGGAATATCTGGGCATAGAGGGAGTTGAACCCTCACGATCTTCTCTTGACCAATCGGAACCGTTGGTTGCTTTTTTTTAAAACCCGGAATACTAACGCAAAAACAAGTCTTCTCTTCCTTAAGTTACCTGAGGGTAATAAAAGATAACTCAAGCAGCCGAACTCATAGCTCAGTAGCTTCTTAGCTGCGTAGCTCAGTGGTAGAGCGGTTAACTGACTGATCGTAGGATTTTTAGACTGCTCTATCCGTAACGTAAGAGAATGCTCGAGAAAGTTCTAACATTAACTAGATCTTAAAGATAGAAGAAAGATAGGGAGACCTTTTCAAATAAACTACCACATCCGAGAGGATGAAAGGGAAGAGTACCTTATTATTCACTAATTATTCATTATTCACCTGGAAAATAAGTGGGAGTACTCAAGAAAAGAAAGAAATGCGTAGCTTCATACAAGTATGCCTCTCTTTTAAGTGAGAAAAGAGGGAGGGAATTTCCGAAGCGAGCACCTGTTAATGTTACGACTACTCATTCTTGGTTTCATTAGCTACAGAACCTTCTTAAGCCTTTGAACGTTTACTTCCCGTTGGCTTACTCTGTAAGTTTAACCTTAAGGTTTAAAAAAAGACTCATCGCTAAAGATGGTCAACCAGTGAATGTGGGAGTCCCTTCAAATAACATTCAGACTCTATTAGTGTTGCAGTGGAAGAAGGTTGACTGGTAGGAGTAGTACCCGTACACAGCCTTTTCTATCTCCAGTAAGCGCCGTATTCCTCTTTCTTGTTCTTGGTATGAGTGAGATAAGGACTAAGCTAAACTGGTACACTATACAGGGTCCGAAGGAGTAGTTTATGTGCCCGCTAGCCACATATCTTCTCTTAGCGAAGGGGGTGCAACACTCCTTCCACACTCTTACAACCAATTGGACACCTATTCTAATAGCTCATGTCTTGGTATTGTTGGATCCACTCTTCTCCTACTGATCGGTACAAAGCAATTCAGAATAAGCGCACTATCTTTCTCTTAGGTTCTTTCTTGCTTGTCAATTCTTGGTGTAATACTCACTCGTAAATGATTGGTGTAAGACTGAGTTTTGGACTGTGGCTAGCTCTCTCTTTAGAAAAGGAATTTTCATTCTAAAACTGAAATAAAGTAGAACACTTTCTCATTCAGGACGGTGCTGCACGGAACGATACACTTAACACAATATATATCTTGACAAAGTGGAATCGATTCGATCATTCCAGTCGGATAGCATTCGCGCCTCCCATCCGCACGTGAGAACTTGGAAAGCTCAACTGTCATCGGCTCGAAGCACACTTTTGCAGACTGAAGACTTGCCTTCCTCTCCCCTTGGTCTTCACTCCTCTCCTTAACAGTCGAGCTCAATTACATCGACCCTCTCAAACCAACAAGCCCTACCTAGGACTTCTTCGGGCTTGATTTTAGGCTTTATTATACTGCCATCGGGTACGTTGCGCACTAGGCGTTCCTTGAGGGAAACGCGTTTCTTTATCGTACTTTCATGTTTCGTTGCTACGCGATCTGACAGATTCTATTAATCGCTTTAAAGAGAAAAAAGGGGTACCCGACCGAAGCAGAGCTTCTGACCTCGTTCCGGGAGGGGGAGCCCCTCTAAGGCAATATAAGAGAAAAGGAGTTCCCATAGAGTTATATATAAGAGCAGGTAAAACAAGGGTATATAATATAAGAAAGAAAAGACATATTTCGTATAGTAATGATAGAAACTACACGCAGGAAGGTCGCGCACGTGGGATCTCATAATTCGATAGAATATCCTCTTTCGTTTACATACGCAAGCTCCCGATTAGTCGCAATCGCACTTCTGTGCAATATCCAACGCATATTAAAGCACTTACCGGCAAAGCATCAAAAGAGTAGCTTGCGGATTGGTTCCCGGTGACACAGTAAAGGTTGAACCATCAACAACTCGGATAGCATCAACCCCAAAAACTCAGAAATTCCTATCAACCACTTTCCCAACAAGGCAGCCGCCATGGTAATGCGATATTGTGGTCACAGTGCGACGCCAGAACTCGCCCATCAGAAAATCATTTGATAGATCCACAGGCAATGAAGGTCCAACATACCTGAAATCTCTAGGACCAAACTATTGTTGGTACTTGAATTCCTCCATAGAGCGGCTTTTAAGTACATCATGAATCTTTCGGGTGCCATTCACACACCTCTCCACATCGCCAGGATTTCGGAAGTATTAAAATCTTACAAACAATTGGATTCACCTTAACATCAGTTGATGCTAGTCTGAGAGAACCAGCAGAGAGCAATACCTCACCCTTATCGCGCAGCATGGCGTGGTGGAACCCGCTTCTTTGATCACGGTAAACCACACCAATAGCTGATGGTTTTGACGGAGGATAAGGCGATGAAGTAGCAAGAAGTACTCTCTCAACAATTGCGTGTACAGCCACCCTGATGTTAGAAGTCTTTGCGTAGCTCAGAAGGTCGGCTGCGCTGTTAGTATGTTGCATAAGACTCCTAGTATGGGGTACTTTTCCTTATTTCCCCTTATTAACCCGAAGGTTTTCTAAGGAAGAGAAGAGTCGCTACTGATGGGGCAAGAAAAGCTTCTTCTTTAGATTGAGAGGCGGAATAGGACCCCCTTGCTTCCAAGCAGTGTAGGAGTACTTTCGTTTTCTAGGCTCATTCCCAATCCAGTAGGAAAGCAGGCTCTAGGTCGAGGTAGACAGCAAGTAAGACAGTCGTCTTTCTAAGGGAAGGGTGTTACAGGATTGGGAGAACATAGAATTGGTAATTGGGCTCTGCTTGCTTGGTTGATGAATAGGTGAGCGCATGCGCTTAGCTGGCTAGCAGAACGGGTTAATGGGCTCTTAAGGCTTTAATTCCATTATAGATTCTGTTTTGTGGTATATGAGGTCATAGATCGTTTATCGAATCCATTGGTCAAAGTAAGAACTTGATAGCAAGGGCTAGAGCTACCTTTCAAGAGACAGAGTAAGGCAAGAAGAAGAATTCTACGCAAAAGGGCCTTCAAATAAGGAGGCAGAGAGATGTGTGTAACGAGGTCAAGATCGACTACGAAATGCAACCAATGGTTGCAGAAAAGGCCAAGCATTGCGACAAGCAATCCGGTGGTACAATCTGGGAACAAAGAGACTCATCGGAGAGATCCATAAAGGGGACTGAAAGCGATGCTCCACTACTCGGTGGTCGCGCAGGGAGGAAGATCAGCACTGCACTCGATTTAAAACTTACTTCTTCCGCACTAGAGCTAGAGTTCATTCTCTTTGAAAGACGGGTCACTCTCTTTATTTCATTTATTTCCCAGTTTGATCAATTTCCTCAATGAAATGAATCCGATTCGAGAGCAGATAGAGCAACTGTCCAATCTCGTTCGGGTAAATGATGGCTCTTAGTGGGCCCCATCCCCTGTTGGCTGTTGCTTGAGAATCCGCAGAAGGGCTTAGTCGCATCTCTCAGCGGGGAAAACGGATGACTACTGATAGGGCACAGCCCCATGAGTCATGGTAGAAGTCCTTTTTTTCTACTGATTTCCGTGCTTGCGTCGGAGACAAGAACAACACCTTATGCATAGATCCTTATTAAAGGCTGCGAGCTGTTCTAAATCAATCTCTTAAAATCGAACATGTCTACACTCCTCCGGAGTGAGTTGAAATTGATGATGCCCAGGCTCGACACTCATCATTCTACTTTTCCTTCTCGTGCCGGTCCAATCCCATCAGATCTAGCTGTCTGTCCTCGGAATCTAAGGAGATTAGGGGCCAGTGCCAACCATTTCGGTGCTTTCAAGAGGTTACGGAACTAAGAACCTAGTTGGAACGATCTAAACATCAGTGTTTTCGAACATCACTTTACGATATAAACGGACTGGAAATCTCTTCTCTCTCATCAATCAGTCCCCACGGCAGGGCCAAGCAAGGCCTAGCAATATCGCGTAAGTGAAGACACCGTAACCTATATATACTACCGATATCTCTCGTCAAACGAAAACTCTTCCTTTCTTGCAGAACCTCGGCTGAAGATCCACTAGTAGTGGGTGGTGGTCTGAGTGTGTCCGTGCTAGATGTTTGAAGGAGGTCTCTGGGACATGCCCATGGTGTCGGGTTTTCGGGAATTGAATCAGGATTGTCTTGTGCCAGAACTCTTGGACGAAGGTCTGATTCAGCAAACGGAAGAGTGGGTGGTTAGCTTTCCCACTCTCTTTTTACATAGCCAACTAGTTGGTGTACTTTCCCTCGACGCTGACCAGATCGAAGTCAAGATCAAGAAACAGTAACAGCAGTCAATCCACTAATTAAGTAATGTAATTAAGGCACTATAGCTATTCACTCACCAACAAGAGCTGCTTCGAGCTTCTACGGTACTAGTCCCGTACCGGTTACGAGAAAAGGTATATTCCAATTTTTTAACACTGGGTTTTCAACCCATTTAGGGATAGAAGACAAAGAGTTCCTACTGTCACTTCTATTCTCCAAGGGGAGCACCAGGAAAAAGAAAATGGAAAGAGTAAGATTCATGTGCAGCCTTTCTCTTATATACGAAAACGATAGCACCAAACTCAACTGATTCAATGGCAGCAGTCGAGATGCCTCTCCAGGGGGAACTAAACCCTTGCATTCTATTATTGTATTGTAATGGCTTCAACCGCTCCTGAATCGGCGTAAGAAGTCGGACGGCCTTAAATGCAACTCATCTCGGCTGATGGGGCTCATCTGATGTCATCTGTCGGCAGCTTTCGGTCTGGCAGGGAGGTATCAATATTCATTACGAGCCTCTATTCTAAGGTCAGGTACCTATCCTTCTTTTGAAGAAAGATGATCACCACCAATTTGATCGTTGTCGTTCGTTCGGAACTAGCCAGGGCTGTTCATTTCGAACCAGGAGCCGGAAACTCTGCAGTCGTATAAGTAGGAATCCAAGTCAATGCTTGGTTGTTTAGTCCAAGGGGGGGAACTCATTTATATAAAAAGATATATAAGCCAGGCTCTTCGACTGAGTCAGGAATGGGACCAAGACCAGCTTTGAGTCTCAGTCTTCTTCTGTTAATGATTCACCGGGACGTTCTGAGTCAATAACTGAACTAATGGTTAGCTCACCGTAACCTTGCTAACTAAATCAGCTTCTCTGTCCGAATTCTTCTACTACTTCAGGTTTCATTGAAGAGGTTAATAGTTGTTTCATGGGGGTATGTATGGTTTGTTCGTTCTTTAATTTGAATCCCCATTTTAATTTAAATAATAAAGCTGCTAGAGCCTGACTCCTTAAAGTATACTATTGGTTTGATACATATGCCTTGGGATCTTTCAACCGTCTCGCTAGGTGGGGTAGCTTGATCTTGGAGTACGTATTAGCTCTCCTTATTCGCAAGGAGAGCAAACACTAACTCCGCTATATCGCTTGGAAGGGTTATTCGCTCCTCGCTGTTCGCTGCATTCGATTTGGCGTGGAGCCAGACAGAAGGGCGTGGAGCATCATATCTATTTCTCGTGGAGCAGGTCGAGGAAAGCTCTAGGGAAGATGTAGTGTTACCAACAAGGTGCAATCATCTCATGCTATGAATATAGATAGGCAATCAGCTCGCGAATAGGCATAAGAAAAGAAAAAATGGGATTCAAAGGTCGATTAAATTAAGGCCCGTGCATCTGAGACACGGAGCAATTTGCCGTATTACTCTGAGCTGTAGTCGACCTCACGACAGGCACCTTACGATTGCCGGCTTGGAGTTCACCCGTCGCTTTCCCCTAGGAGTCGTCATCCGCAGGTACGAACTAAACTAGTCGAGATGTATGTGGTGCCCTTTCATTCACATTGGCGAGGGAGTAGCGGTTTCTACAAGCCATTGTTAAATCCTTGGATGGGGCATGCGAGCTTTAGCCATCTACAGTTCTCTGTAAGGCTCCATCTAATAGATAGATTTATTTACCAGCCCTTCCGTCTTGCGGGTAGGGGGCTTTTATTGAAGATCTTGAGGAAGTGAGCAATCAAATGAGAAAGGTATTTCTAGTGTAAGTGCTTCTGCCTAAGAGCCAGTTGCTTTCTGTCGTCCTTACCCTGCCAGTCCAAGTTTCATCTCTCCTATTGGATTTGTCCAAGTAGTGAAAATAGTGGTAATTATGCCTAGTGGCATTGAAGCCCCTTATCAACAAACCTCGGTTGGATAAGTTCAAAGGTTTCTCCTTGTCCAGTTGATCTCTGCTTTGTGTCTTTCTTCGCATAGGCACGCATCCCTAACTCGGTGAAGCCTTAGTGCCTGTGTTCGGACAAACTAAAGCAGCGGCCTAAGCTCGATCCCGCGGGCTTCATCAAATATATTGGCTATTTACCAGTACTAATACTAATTAGTGGCAAGCCTTTAATCTCTCTCTTTCTCCACTGGCCTAGTCACAAAACAAAAAAAGGAGCTGAAACAATTGAATTAGACGAGTCTCGTCTTTCGTTTCGATTGATTCTGTCATAAATATCAAAACTACTCTAAGGCTCGATGTAATTGAGGTCATTTTCTAGTTCACGAAAGAAAGATTCTTCAGAGGAAGGAAAAAGATAGCCTTTACCTCGCCTTCTAAGGCTACAGAAGTGAAAAGGCTTTGTCTCCCTCTTTACCGAAATAACCTGTTCGAAAAGAGCTTACCCAAACCGAACATTCTTCCCTTGTTTGCAGGGAGCTAGGACAAACTATTGAATCGGCCATAGTGGAGCGCTTCTTCAGTGATTTAATCACATTCCAATTCAGTTATATTTTCTTGCTTCCAAAGCTTCCCAAGAGCGGACCCGTTCTAAAATAAAATGGAATAAATGCTTTGGGGAATCGATAAAGCTTAGATTTTTGTACTTGAGAACCAAACTTCAAAGCAATGTCTTTAACTATTTCATCTATAGTTGCTCGCATGTCAATTGCATCAGAAGAGTTTTTGGCTCGCAAAGAGTCCTATTGGCAGTAAGAACTGATGCCACTTCATCTTGAGCACTCTTATGCTGAAACACTATCAACAGTAGGCAATCGTCTCGTAGTAAGCTTCATCTTCATGAAATAGAGGATTTGCCTCATAGCGAGCGGGAAAGAGCTCAAAGACAGGCTGAGGTAAAGACAGAGTATTCCCTCTTCGGCTAAGCAGGATCTACTCACATTACCTGGTCCTAATGGTAATCGGTTCGTCAGCTCAGAGGTAATTACGTTTCTCGAGCGAAGGAAGAAGCGAGAAAGCTACATTTGCTGGGACTGCCCAATTCATTAGTGTTCTCTGGGTCTTGGCGCTAACCATAGTAATGAGGTAACTCCAAAGATGCAAACGGAATTGGAGTTGAATTAGAGAATGGCATGACCACAGCACTTATTCTATATTCTCTTGTCTTCTAACCGGTGGTGGAGGGATTGAGAATATTCCGTACCTTTCCCTTTACTCGGGTTTAGAATCATAATGCACCGAACTAGGGCATCGTTTCTGGCAAGAGATGGAATCGAAGGACTTCGCCCTGAAAGCTATACCCGTTCACGTAAGAAACGATATACATAAGAGAATCTTCTCTCCGGTGAGTCGCATATTCCACACTTACCGCTTGCTTTTGAATTGTCAAATTTGTATTTTATTGTAAAGCCTTGAAAAGAGATTGAAGTTTAATAGAAAAGAGAGTCGTGGCTAATGAATCTATTAGCACTGCTAGGGTAGGAAGAGTCAACTCTTATGTTCCCCCCAACCAGTAAGAAGCACTAAACTTAACCGCAGGAGTTCCTGGCTGGCCTGTCTCGCTTCTTGGTACTGGCCTGGCAATGTATTCAATCAGTTACCTGACAGTTCTTTCTTGTTTCCTGTCCGATTCCCCGGCTTCCCGCTCCGAAAGAAGAGTTATGAGTTGGTGATTGGGGCATCTTCTTTATCTAAAGGCCGCTTCCCGGAAGGGTGGAGCAACAAGCACCCTTTCTCCACGTGCTAGGGTTTAACCATTCACCACGACATATACATACATTAACGGAAACGGAAGACTGATTCTCGTGTCAATTCAATAAGGTCTGAGGATGAGACAGGATTGAAGCACCTTTCCCACAGCTCATGGGCCGCGGGAAGTGGAAGTAGAATGGCTTGGTACGCGCCTGCTTTTGAGAGTATTTATGCGTTAGCATTTTTTAAAAAAAGGCTCAAAGCGAATGGTCAAGGTCAAAGGATTAAAAGGATGGGAGTCTTGATGGGCTTCGTCATTAGTAGTGGGGAAGCTGGCCAATTCACAATGTGATTAGTAGGTACGGCACCTCAAGAGTCATCTCAGTCATAGCCCTTCCTTGCCTTTAGTGAGAGGACTTCTACGGTCTTTAGTCTGGATATGTAGGAGAATCCTTATAGTAAGAGGAGGCTATCCATTTCCCTAGCGAGGGAAAGCAAGTTCTTCAGTAAAGAGACTTCCTTGAATAATAGAATAGCATCCGCGCTCTCTCATCTCGTTTCGTATTAAACACTCGTTCTTCTCCAGGCAGTTTTCTTGAGGATCTTGAGAAAGAGGGAGAACAGACAAAGGCAAGCCATCTATTATTGGCAGTTTCCTTACATGTCGGTTTCCTTCCCTGCGGGTTTAATTGTAGTTACAATTCTCCTTTCTTTCGACCTAGGCGAGAAGAAGTTAGCCTTTTCGTAAGGAGCCTTCTTTACCACTAGGTTATCTATCTTTGTCTAACCCATTGATTGAGTAGTGAATGAGAAATAGTGCCAATCTAGTGTTGGCGAGAAAGCTTAGAAAGTAGTAAGCTTCCTCATATAAAGCATAAAAGGGCTATTGAGCGAGATAGGACAGGACCTCAAACAAAGAACTTTGTCGGAAGAAATCGAGTCAGCCCACACAACGACCGACGGGCTCGTGGTACTGAAAACCTCTCGCCTATGAGCTTCTCATCTAATGAGCCTCACATGGTCCTCCGCTGAGCCATACCCCTTGTACTTTACAAAGTTTGGAAATTGATACCCTTGTGGAATAGAAATGGGGTATCCATTACTTCCAGAGGAAAAGTTTTCCCTGGAAAATTGCTTACCATATCTCTATCTTGAATTGCATAGTAAATAGCTTCAACCAAACGGGAAGCTATTGGGCCGAGCGCGGCTATCAACCAACCCCACTTCTCCTAAAT